GCAGGAATTGATTGAAACTTTAGCTTGGGCTCATGAACGCACACCTTTAGCTAATTTGATTCGATGGAGAGATAAACCGGTCGCTCTTTCTATTGTACAAGCGAGATTAGTTGGATTAGCCCACTTTTCTGTCGGTTATATATTTACTTATGCAGCTTTCTTGATTGCCTCTACATCGGGCAAGTTTGGTTAATTCTTTATTTAAATTTTAGGGGTGTATCCACGAGAATATCATTTCTTTCAATGGAGAGGGATCTACCTTCTTATATTTCTACATCTAGGATCTGACTTGTATCATTGATACTAATAGGAATTGAACCATTATGGCAAGAAAAAGTTTGATTCAGAGGGAGAAGAAGAGACAAAAATTGGAAAAAAAATATCATTTGATTCGTCGATCCTCAAAAAAAGAAATAAGCAAAGTTTCGTCGTTGAGCGAGAAATGGGAATTTCATGGAAAGTTACAATCTCCACCACGTAATAGTGCACCTACACGCCTTCACCGACGTTGTTTTTCGACCGGAAGACCGAGAGCTAACTATCGAGACTTTGGGTTATCCGGACACGTACTTCGCGAAATGGTTCATGCATGTTTGTTGCCCGGGGCAACAAGATCAAGTTGGTAAGGATTAAAATGTCCTTTCATTTTTATATTAATTTCTATGATCATAGATCGTAGAGGTCCTCTTTACCATTCTGTATAAATGGGCTATTCTATTTGTACAGATATGGTAGAGGGGCGCATTCAATCTCTGTTTGTCCATTAATTCTCAATTCGTCTCTTCATCGCGGGGTAGAGCAGCGTGGTAGCTCGCAAGGCTCATAACCTTGAGGTCACGGGTTCAAATCCCGTCTCCGCAACATTTTTTCGACAAAAAAATAGAATTAAAGAATAATTAATTACCTTTTTTCTTTGGGGTGGGAGGAGAAGAAAGGGAAGAGTAGAACCACTATACTATTGCGGTCAACTATACTTAGTATAGTTCACTTAATGGTATAGTTCACTTAATGCTTTATCTATTAATCTATTAAATAAAATAGATTGAATTTAATATCTTTACCGATTATCCTTATCCTGGGCGGATAGCGGGAATCGAACCCGCATCTTCTCCTTGGCAAAGAGAAATTTTACCATTCGACCATATCCGCATTATCATTATATATAATTATATATATATCTATATAATTTAGATAATTTTTATTTCAAAATGTCTTATAATACATACCTAATAACAATACATACTTAATAACATAAGTAAATATAAATATGTATTTAGTATATTTTTTATTTCCATTTTATTATTTTCCATTTTTACATATTTTTACAATACAAATACACAAAAGTTTGTCCCCTCCCTCTACTTTTAATTTTTCTAATTTTTTCTTTTTCGTTATTTGCATTTTGGGGACTTATATTGAATTTTAATGTGTCTCACAACCTGAAGGAATTCGGAGGGAGGGGTCATTTCATTTTTGGATCTAGAACGAAGAGGTTCAAGAGATGAGAGAATTAAGGATACCCACCAGAAAGACTAATCCAATCCATAATGATGTACCAGAAAATACAACATTTTTGTTACCCGACCAACCCTCAGGAGAAGCAAATACAACAGGTACACTAATCAGTAAGATTAATGAAGTAGCAATTAATGCAAAAACAGCCAACTGGAAAGCAATAGTCATGTTTCTAATCCTCCAATCTACCAACAAAAGAAGCTTATATATACCATTTGATCTCTTTATCATTATCAGCCAAAAAAAATGCATCATGGAAAGATTTTACCATGAATCTTTCATTGATTCCATATGACTTATTACCACCCCTTGTCGCTTTATTCGGGCACGGAATCGAGGGTCGTTTTTTTTTTTTTTACTTTACAAAACAAGGGGCATGCTTGATGTATCATGCATCTGTATTATATATATACATATAGACAAATAGATAGACCTATAGATTCACACCCGATATCTTTCTATAGCCTGATATCTTTCTATAGATAGTAATGGTATCGACTCATATGTCCATGCTCGCGTTCTATATGGGTGGAATAAAAATCAAATATAGGATAAAAAGAAAATAGAAATTTTCTTTTGGAGAGATGGCCGAGTGGTTGATAGCCCCGGTCTTGAAAACCGGTATAGTTCGAAACAAAGAACTATCGAGGGTTCGAATCCCTCTCTCTCCTTTTACTCGGTGAATAGATTTGTTGCGTTTCTTTTTTTTTTTTTTATTAATTTTGTCGGGTTGAGTAGCATAAAAGGAAATGGCTCGGCTATCCCGTTTAGCCGAGCCAGAAAAAAATCGATTAGAAGAGAGAAATGAGTTGAAAAGAAAGGAAGAAGGAATACTTTTTAAATAGGACCTCATCCACCGTACATATTAGGTTTGGTGGAATCAATTTGATTCCTACATTGGATCTCTATCTCAGTTAAGAGGAGTCATGGAAAGAACAGGTTCAAAATCACGATCAATTCCTTTTTCAAATCCGGCAGCAGCTGC